AAATGAATGCATTTCCATACTATAAAAAAAGTAAGTGTAATAAATATAGAATTGGCTCATATCACATGACTTATTCCATTTATACTCTACGGGATCTTACGGAGCCTGTTCATGGATGCCATGGTTGGGGTATGATCATAGAAAAAATTCTCCTCGAGTGAACCAGCCTATCCTTGCTAGATAGGGGACTTACGTGTTGATTGGATGCGGAGACACCTTTGGTTGTGAATTCTAATGCGGCAGATCCAATTCTCTATCTGCATGGCCAAATCAATAATTCAAGTCACACACTCCCATAATCCGCCTTATTTTCTTTCGTAAAATTAACTTCAACTATTTGTATCAAAATACTTCAGAGTTGAAGAGAAGTATCCAAATGACATGTCTTATTTTACAATAACCCATGTTTGTAGCAATGAAATACCACAACCTACCCGATATGATATATGAGAATTCGAATTTTCTATGATATGCCTTCCCTATAAAGGACCAGAAATACCTTGCTTACGTATCATTGGAAAGTGCATTAACATAAATACGGCAGTAAGCAGAGGCAGTACAAAGGTATGTAAACTATAAAAACGAGTCAAAGTGGATTGCCCCACACTAGCGCTTCCACGTAATAACTCCACTAAAGGGGATCCTATTATCGGAATCGCTTCAGGTACACCTGTCACAATTTTTACTGCCCAATAACCGATTTGATCCCAAGGTAAAGAATAGCCAGTTACACCAAATGATGCAGTCAATACAGCCAAAACCACACCTGTGACCCAAGTTAATTCACGGGGTTTTTTAAATCCACCTGTGAGATACACGCGAAATACGTGCAGGATCATCATTAGAACCATCATACTTGCTGACCATCGATGAACTGATCGAATTAACCAACCAAAGTTGGCCTCCGTCATTATATATTGAACGGAGGAAAAAGCTTCTGTAACAGTTGGTCGGTAGTAAAAAGTCATAGCAAAACCAGTAGCAACCTGTACTAAAAAACAAGTAAGTGTAATTCCCCCTAAACAATAAAATATGTTGACATGAGGAGGAACATATTTACTAGTTATATCATCCGCAATTGCCTGAATCTCAAGACGTTCCTCAAACCAATCATATACTTTATTGAGATAGGTAACTAGCCCGACTCCCCCTCCGAGAACCGTATATGAAAATTTCATCTCGTACGGCTCAAGCAGAAACACACAAATTTTCAACGGATATTAGAAAAAAAGGTTCAAAACTTCATGAGCCACGGGATTGGATCAATTTGCCTTGAAGATATTAAATAAGAAAAATCCAGAATTTCTTCTTTGTGATGATAATGCCAAAAAATCTCAAGTTGGCTCATCTGTCTTTCCCTTATGTTGATCATTAGGGGCCTCTTGACTTTTCTCTTCCCTATTTTTTTTATTTCTTTTTTACTAGTAAAAAAAGAAATAAAAATTTATAGTGGTTTTCTAATAGAAATTATCTTGTTGTGATCCTATGAGTTAGTTCAATTAAAACCTTAGATTCATACTAGAGCCACGATGATTGAGTCTCAAGCTAACCAAAAGGCAAGGGTTCTTCGAATAAGAACCGCTTGATGATCATTTATTGAATTGGTGTAATGACTCGACAAAAGCGAGAGAAAAAAAAAAGCTGTCTTTTGGGCAAACAAAATCGGAAGGAAGAAAAATTCTTTTTTTTATTAAGAACTACTTGAATTTTTTTTTTCAGTCTGGTTGCGAGGTCTAAATAGTGAGTATGAATCATAGTTCCATTTTTTTTTTTTCTTGATCCACTCTATGTATTTCGTGTTTCAGATACTAGAATAAATAATATAATATCCGACGAATTAGAATCATCTTGATAGAGAGAACAGGCCTTTTCTATGTATTATCAATAGGATCAATTCTAACAAGTCACACACTCATATTCCAGAGATACCAAAACAAAAAAATCCACGGTCGAACTACCAGAATGTATAGAAATGTGGAGCTTAAAGCAGAAAGGCCCTTTTTTGGATGGAAAAACTATGACTTCATAGTTTTAGTTAGTAGAAACCTAATTCATTAAAATTCCGTCCAGTAAAACAGAAGAATTATAAATTTCTAAAATGATAGATAGGAATATCGCGAATAAAGCCATTGCAACCCCCATAAAAGGAGTAGTCCCCCAACCCGGAGCTACTTTCCCATATTCCGAATTCAAGGGTTTCAATAAACTACCTGCGCCAGTTCGTTTTGGCCTAGGTCTAGAACTATCTTCAACGGTTTGTGTAGCCATAAATTCTATTTAATCATTGGTGTTGACTTTGTATACTATTCCGTTGTAGTTGTAAATACACGATCTTTTCATAGATCCATTGTAATCTTGAAATTCTAGAAAAATGGAAACAGCAACTTTAGTCGCCATCTCCATATCTGGTTTACTTGTAAGCTTTACTGGGTATGCCTTATATACCGCGTTTGGGCAACCCTCTCAACAATTAAGAGATCCATTCGAAGAACATGGGGACTAATTGAAGTAAGAAGTCTCCCAGATGGGAGACTTCTTACTTCAATTAAATTATTTCATTTTTTAGTCGGAACCTTAGGTGGTTCTCGGAAGAAGATAGCGAAAAAAATTATCCCTAAAGTCGAAACTAAAAGGAACGTATAAACCAATGCTTCCATAGATTCGATCGTGGTTTATTTACAATTATAACTTCCACACCTATTCACTTGTCATTTGGGATCATTTCCCATATAAAAAAGAAAAAGAGTCAAAGAAAGGACAGGAGATGTTTCCCATGTCAAATCAAAAAAGAGAGGTGAAAAATACCATAGCAATGCGGTATCAGACTGTCTGTCTCCTTGTAGTTGGATCCCCAACTTTTTGGAATGTTCCAAATTCCACTTGAGCATCCAAGTCTGGATCAATACCAGCAAAAACATCTCGGAATAAGGTTCGAGCACCATGCCAAATGTGTCCGAAAAAGAAGAGCAAAGCAAAAGTAGCATGACCAAAAGTGAACCAACCCCTTGGACTGCTCCGAAAAACACCATCAGATTTCAAAGTAGCTCGATCTAATTCAAAAATTTCTCCTAATTGGGCACGCCTCGCATATTTTTTTACAGTAGCAGGATCAGAATAACTTACTCCATTAAGTTCGCCACCATAGAACTCCACTGTTACGCCTACTTGTTCAACGCTATATTTGGATTCTGCTCTTCTAAAAGGAACGTCTGCTCTCACAATTCCCTCTTCATCTACCAAAACTACCGGAAATGTTTCAAAAAAAGTAGGCATACGACGTACAAAAAGCTCGCGCCCTTCTTTATCTCTAAAGACGGGATGTCCTAACCATCCAACAGCTATTCCATCCCCATTGTCCATTGAGCCTGCTCTGAATAATCCTCCCTTTGCCGGATTATTACCAATATAATCATAAAAAGCTAATTTTTCGGGAATTTTAGACCAAGCTTCTGATAAACTAAGATTTTCGGCTAACCCATCGCTAACTCTTCGATATATTTCTTGCTGAAAGTATCCCTGATCCCACTGATAACGAGTAGGCCCAAATAATTCGATTGGGGTAGTTGCCGATCCATACCACATAGTTCCGGCAACTACGAAAGCTGCAAAAAAAACAGCAGCGATACTACTGGAAAGTACAGTTTCAATATTGCCCATACGTAATCCTTTGTATAGACGTTGAGGCGGGCGGACACTAAGATGGAATAGGCCCGCTAATATGCCCAATGTACCCGCAGCAATATGATGCGAAGCTATTCCTCCCGGAACGAAAGGATCAAAACCTTCTGCACCCCACGCAGGATTTACAGCTTGTACTTTTCCAGTTAGTCCATAAGGATCGGATACCCATATCCCAGGACCATACAAACCGGTTACATGAAATGCACCAAAGCCAAAACAAGCCACCCCTGCAAGAAATAAATGAATTCCAAAGATCTTGGGCAAATCCAAAGAGGGTTTTCCCGTCCGCTCATCACAGAATATTTCTAGGTCCCAATATACCCAATGCCAGATAGCTGCCAAGAAACACAAGCCAGAAAACACAATATGTGCACCTGCCACACCTTCATAACTCCAAATACCCGGATTTGTTATAGTTCCTCCTGAAATACTCCAACCCCCCCACGAATTGGTTATTCCTAAACGAGTCATGAAGGGGATGACGAACATACCCTGTCTCCACATTGGATCCAGAACAGGATCAGAGGGATCAAAAACCGCTAATTCGTATAAAGCCATCGAACCAGCCCAACCAGAAACTAGAGCTGTATGCATTATATGCACCGAAAGCAATCGACCCGGATCATTCAATACGACAGTATGAACACGATACCAAGGCAAACCCATGGAAATACCCCTTTAGCAAAGAAAAATAGACACGATGTCGTTTTATTTTATCGCATTGGAAAAGACTATTCATATCCTATGTACCTAACCCTTTTAGGGGATTCTGTGTCAGAAAGCGTAAATATTTATTTCATTCCATTAAAAATAAGAAGCCAATTCTGTTTGTAAGAAGAAAGAGAAGCAGATCTATTCTATACTCGATAAGTGCCAATATGCAATGGGTAACTTGGGCTATTTCAAAAAACGAAGAATAGATCCCTAACCCCTCTTTGTTTATCATTCGAATCACAGATTCCTTTTTCTTTATTCAATCTGTCTTACCTTCCTTATATGTATAATTTTTCAATCTATGTATCATTTCAATCTATGTATTAATAGAATCTATAGTATTCTTATAGAATAAGAAAAAAAATGAAGATAATAAACTGCAGATTCTTTCTTTCTCTTCCATTCTTAAGTTTCCATATTAAAGTGTAGTTTTCTTACTTAAATTTAATAATATTAATCTAATATGCCCATTGGTGTTCCAAAAGTACCTTACCGGATTCCCGGAGATGAAGAAGCGACTTGGGTTGACTTATACAATGTTATGTATCGAGAAAGGACACTTTTTTTAGGTCAAGAGATTCGTTGCGAGATCACGAATCATATTACAGGTCTCATGGTATATCTCAGTATAGAAGATGGAATTAGCGATATTTTTTTGTTTATAAACTCCCCTGGGGGATGGCTAATCTCAGGAATGGCGATTTTTGATACGATGCAAACGGTGACACCAGATATATATACAATATGCCTCGGAATAGCCGCGTCCATGGCCTCCTTCATTCTGCTTGGAGGAGAACCCACTAAGCGTATAGCATTCCCTCACGCTAGAATTATGCTTCACCAACCTGCTAGTGCTTATTATCGGGCAAGGACACCAGAATTTTTACTAGAAGTGGAAGAGTTACACAAAGTTCGCGAAATGATCACAAGGGTTTATGCACTAAGAACAGGCAAGCCTTTTTGGGTTGTATCCGAAGACATGGAAAGGGATGTTTTTATGTCAGCAGACGAAGCCAAAGCTTATGGACTTGTCGATATTGTAGGGGATGAAATGATTGACGAGCACTGCGATACTGATCCAGTATGGTTTCCAGAAATGTTTAAGGATTGGTAGTGGCTGAATTTCTTGTAAATTTATTTCAAACCTAAATTCGGGTTTTATGCGATTTTTTAGAAAATAGAAATACTTCATGATGATGAATCATCAGGTTAAGATCGATCTAAACCAATCCATTTTTTTCTATATACATACGACATGCCAACGGTTAAACAACTTATTAGAAATGCAAGACAGCCAATACGAAATGCTAGAAAAACGCCCGCGCTTAAGGGATGTCCTCAGCGTCGAGGAACATGTGCTAGGGTGTATGTGCGACTCGTTCAGATCATGAGTTCAAACAAATAAGACAAATTTGGAAGTATCCATGATCGGTACCAATGAATAGGATAGAGAAGCTCTATCTTAGATTTCTACGGTATATGGAATTTATGGTTTTCTTTGGTGCAAATCCAATCATCTACATTGGAAGAAGCAATCCCCCCATTGGTAGCAAATGGTTATCCATTAAGCGGAGGAAATAGTAATAAAAAGAAAAGGCTTATGCTCCTTTATCTTAAAAGAACGGACTAAAGGGTCAGCTACTTAGCCAACTTTCATAATTAAATACCGTCACTGTATGAATAACTCTTATTTATTGTGAAAAGAGCTATTTACTCTATAATGGATAGGTAGAGCCAAAGAATGTGAATTATACAAGTTCACAATATCTTTTGATAAAAGAAAGGGCTCCGGTGTATAGAGAGGGCCTCACCGTTTAAAAGGGAACCATAGAAACGATGGAACCCACTGTTTTTTTAGTATCGTTATAATTTGTTATTTCTATACGAAATAACTGAAGTGGATAGAATAAAAAATCGTGGTTGGGAAGGTTATAGTAGCAAAAGCCATTGGAATTAATATTTTATATATCGGAATAATCCGTTTTGTTATTAATGGGAAAAAGAGCGGTTATAAAGAAGAGAAATCATTAGTTATTCATTAAGGTTAATTTGATTCAATGACCAGAGTTCCGCGAGGATATGTAGCTCGGAGACGACGAACAAAAATGCGTTCATTTGCCTCAAACTTTAGAGGGGCTCATTTAAGACTTAATCGAATGATTACTCAACAAGTAAGAAGAGCTTTTGTTTCTTCTCATCGAGATAGAGGCAGGCAAAAGAGGGATTTTCGTCGTTTGTGGATCACTCGGATAAACGCAGCAACACGCATATATAAAGTATTCGATAGTTATAGTAAATTAATACACAATCTGTACAAAAAGGAATTGATTCTTAATCGTAAAATGCTTGCACAAGTAGCTGTATTAAATCCAAATAATCTTTACACGATTTCCAATAAAATAAAGACCATCAATTAAAAGGATAAAAAAGTAATATACAGGAATAATTAAAACCAAATTCCCGGAGAGGGAACTCCGGGAAGATACAATAAATTAAGATTAAGTGGTAGGAATCAACAAGCATGTTGCAATAAATAAAAAAACTATTTCTTTTTTCCCATTTTTCTTTTCTTAGAACAAACACAAGAATCTAAACTGGATTACTTTATTTATATATGAGTCTGACCCTTTTGAATAAAACATCAACAATCGGAACTTAAGCTCCGATTGTTGTTTCTTAAATTCTGGTTGGAGTTTCTTAAATTTCGATTGGAATTGAACTTTTGTGTTAATTGAGGAATATGTCTATTTTTTCTGTGTCTAGGACCAGTAATTATTGAAATTGACTGGGCTTGAAATTGCTTCTCATTCTCATAGTTACGAAATGGTAAGAAAGATAAAATACGAGCCTGTTTTATAGCAAGAGTAATTAATCTTTGTTGTTTCAAGGTTAATCTATTTATTCGTCTGGATAATATTTTTCCTTGTTCACTAATAAATCGATTAATTAAACTCATGTTTCTATAATCAATTCGATCCCCCGGACCAATTCGGGAACGCCTACGAAAAGTTTGTTTGGATTTACGAAAAGGTTGTTTGAATTTACGAAAAGGTTGCTTGGATTTATGAAAAGTTTGTTTGGATTTACGAAAGGGTTGTTTAGATATATACATGATTTATTCCTTATTTTAAAATTTGAAAAAAAAAAATGGATTTCTTTATTTTATTAATTTTGGATCCAGAAGAAGTAGTCTTTCTTTGGTCCATATATTATTTCAGTCATATACTATATATAAAAAAACCTCTATACATATGAAATAATATCTACCTAAAATCAGATGATTTGTATTTTGTATTCTATCTATGTTCTATATATTAAATAAGAAAATAAGAAGTTCTTACTCTTTCTGTTCTTTAGATTTAGAAAAATCAAAAATACGATTCTCCTATTTCTTTATTTCATTATGAGTCGTATGCTTGTGGCAATAACGACAAAATTTTCTTAATTCTAATTGTCCGGGTGTATTGTGGCGATTCTTTTGAGTACTATATCTAGAAATCCCCGTCGATTCCTTATTGGTACCCTTTCGAACACAACTGATACATTCCAAAATCACTCTGATTCTAACATCTTTGCCCTTGCCCATGAACCTCCTTTTTGGATCGACTTAACTTAATTCTTATACCTGTTCTTTTATTCTTCTATATTGTATATTGGAATTGGATCCGAAAAAGAAGAATAAAATCCAATAGAATACAAAATTTTTGAAATTTGTAAATTAAGTAATAAAAAATGAAGAAATAATTAAAGAATACAATCCTTATCGAATTAGCAAGGATTTAGCTGCGAAATCCTTAACAAGCCTGGCTCTAGCCTCTTTCTATGCTCGGATTTGTGAGGCCTGACTTAGCTTGGGCTTTTAATTAAATTTATGTTTTCTTCCAAAATGAGATTTACCAAATTTTTCATGACTCTTAGGTTCAACCCAATCCATCTTTTCTTTCTTTTTGCTTCGTATACTAAAAAAGGATTGAAGAAAAATTTTCGGCATGTCACGAAGAATTCTATATCTCGCACAGGAATAACTAGAATTAAAAAAAAGGGAATGACAAAGCATCTGGGAATAAACGATTAATTTCTATCAATAAACCTGCTAAAGCCCCAAACCATAGAGTACTTAGCACGGGTGCTACAGAGAGGTATGTTTTTATATCCCGCATTGAAAATCCTCCTTCCTTATTGGAATACATATATGATCAGATACTCTTGCCCAAGATCGTTTGTATTTCTTTAGGCGAGATTCCTAACTAAAAAACAGAATAAATATCCTATATATATAGAATGAACCATATAGACGAGATTTGCCTATCCCTAAAAAAGAAAAAGATGACCCCTTCTTCCTATACATTACTAAGGAATAGTAATCTTTCTTTTATAGTTGAAATTCTACTGGATTTTAGATATATACCCTTCCTTGATTATATGAGACCAAAAACAAGAAATGACAAGAAAGTTCTATATAGATAAAGAAATAGAAGAAAATTACGATGTGGAAAACAAGAAAGGAATTGTGTACAATGGCATTGTACAACAATTTGGAAAAGGGATGTAGCGCAGCTTGGTAGCGCGTTTGTTTTGGGTACAAAATGTCACAGGTTCAAATCCTGTCATCCCTACCTATTACTTCTCTCTTCTTTATGGGCAGTAGCGGGGAGATCGGGATATAACTTGAATTTGTGGATACTATACGTACGTGAGACACGTTAGGAGTATAAAAGTATTTTCTTTTTGAAAGCGCTCTTAGTTCAGTTTGGTAGAACGCGGGTCTCCAAAACCCGATGTCGTAGGTTCAAATCCTACAGAGCGTGATTCCATCTATCTTATGTCGAAACAGATTAAAATAACTTAAAAAAATAAAGTCGAATTACAACCCCAATTTGACCCCCTCTCTGGTCTGGAGGAGGTCAATCAAAAAATAAATATTACTCAATCAAAGATCCAACTGATCCCCACGCCTGTATTGCAAATACGCAGTCACGAATAATCCCGCTAAAGTAATAGGAATTAGGCCTAAGACGATTCCAAATAGAAAAACTTCAATCATTTCGATTTGTTCGAGGGAATAAAAAAAGAGGTACGATCTATCTCTAAATAATAGTCTAAATTATCCACGAATCTCAATGACCAAGAAAAGAATTGGTAATTAGTGTGGAAAAGAGTCCTATAATACCGGGAACCTAAAGGAAAGATTCGTATTTTCTGACTTATTCATTCAAAAAATCATTTCAAATAAGACGTATCTTGTTCAAGCCAATAAATAGAGCTGGGGTTATAGTTAAAGCAGCCAGTAGAAAACCGAAATAACTAGTTATAGTAAGCATGAAGGGGTTAAATTCCATTTTTTTCCTACACTACATATGTTGGTAAAGCACTTACCTAAGTTATGGAAAATTCATAATTCCTCGGTTATTTTAGATAATACGAAAAAACAAGATAGAGCGAGATACAGAAGTGTAAAAGAAAATCGATTCATCAGATGGGACATAAGTCCCTAATTCCGAATCAAGAGATTTATTGTGGAATCTGTGAGTTAAGTAAAGTAATAATATTAAGAACTGGATCATCTAAACCCATTGAAAAATGAAAATGGAATTTGAAAAAAGTT